CGGGTAAAATAAGAACAGCTCCCACATTCAAAGCCCCCTTTTTCCCATTAGCAAGAACTTGTTTCAGTTGCATATCATAAGGGATTCGAACAACTGCTTCAAATACAGTATCAGGAAGTACAGTTTGCGGAACTTCAATATCCACGGGCTTATTAGCTAAATGGCAATTTGCACATACAATTCGTCCAGTTGCTTCACGCGGATTTTCATAACCCTGCTGCGCAAAAATGGGATATGCATTTGAAATAGATACCCGAGTTATTACATATATCATGATTGATACAGAAATGGATCGAGTCATCTGTTCCTTTACCCAAGAAAAAATATTTCTATTTTGCATGGTTCAATCATTGATCCCAGAATTTCTACAATAAATTAGAAAGGTAACTAATTAGTGTAGTTCCCTATCCACGAGTCTGCCATTGTACTGGAATAATTGTACTAGAATATGGGACGAATACCTTGAACAGGTATAAGTATAAATAAAGAATAAGTAAGATTGAAAATACTTTCTTTATTCTTTAAACACGAAGAAACATTCTTATTTGATTGATATCAAGAGACCAAATGAGTTCTTTATTCGTTGATTGAATGATAAATGACTACAAGCGAAGGAGATACACGATTTAAATAATGGAAGATCCAATATTTCACAATTGTATCTAGAATAACTGGAAAAGTGGAAACAAGACCGGATATAATTTTATCGTTATGAGCCAATCCAAAATCGTTGTATACTGAACCAATCATAAGTTCCCAACCATGGGTTGAATGAAATCCGATCCATAAATCAGTAACTAAAAGAATTGAAAAAGCTTTTATTGTGTCACTCAAGTTATACAGGAATTCCTGAACCCAAGAATTAAGAATAACAAGTTCTTCATTACCCAGAATACAATAACCACTTAGAATAGCGAAACAGATTATATTTGTCGATAAATTAAAAATGATATGGAGATTATACTCATCGTGTGTTTTGACTAATTGTACCGTTTCCTTGTGTATTCCTATACGAAGCTTTTGTATCTGTGTTTCAGGGTATTCCTTTATCATTTCGTCCAAGAGGAATAGTTCTTCTAATTCTATAAATTTTTCTAGAATCCTTTTCTCTTGAATATCATTCAAGAAAGTTTCGGATTGCCGGGTATTCCACCAATTTATAACCCAAGGTTCCAGACTTTTATTAAATGAAAGAGAGACCCACCAGGGCAAAAATACTATGGATACAAGATATGGGAGGGAAGTCAATGATTTTTTTTTTTTTTTTTTCATTTTTTATCTGTAAATTGTTAATGAATCCGCTGCATTCGTGGATTTTATCAGATATTTATTTGAACACAGATTCTATAACTAAGGTATCGTATCGAACCAATGAATTTATTCCCATTTTTGTGTCAAAATTTAGTCCTTGTATTTAGAAAATATTGAGATATCTCCATTGGGTAAATTCCAACTAATTTCATCTCCATTTGTTATTTGATCCTATCAATGAATACTCGAAAATCCACTAGAAGTAACGAATATGATTTGGATTTCGAAACAAAAAATGCCTTCTCGGATAATTATTTCGAAATGTTTCACCACCTAACCACAGTCCAGGAATAATGTAACCTATAAATTCGAAATATTGGGTCTAAAAAGATGAATTCTGTATTACAAAATAAATGTTCGAATATGTTTGATGAATGCATACTTAATTAGACTTTTTATTTTTATTAGTATAAATTATATAAAATTTTATTTAGTATAAATTCTAAATTAGGGGCTCCCTGCGCATAAAAAAGGGGTTTTGGTATAGAAAAAATGGATTTTTATTAGAATTTAGTTGTTCCATATAAAATCTCCCACTTTTGTTTTATTCCATGTGGGTTTACCCGCTAACAGAAGGGAGAAATCAAATCTAATATGTTTTAATCAAATAAGTTTTTTGAAGAAACTTCAATTGTATTAAAAAGGGAATTAGCAAGTCCCCTCCCTCATACTGAGAAAACATTAAATTCTTCATTTCAAAATACTTCGATTGGTACACGCAAGAAATAGGCTAATTCGGCAATTTTTTGTTCAATTTCTCGTGGAGTAAGATTCTCATCAGTGCCAGTCAAGGGAACCGCCCCTTGGCCTCTTATTTCCATATAAAGGACACGACGAGGATAAAGACCCTCTTTAACCTCCATTCTGATGGATTGGATATCTCTCATAAGGAAACGAAGGAAAATGCGACGATTTATTCCAGGAAATCCCCAACGAAAAATACAAACAATTCCTTCTTTTCTATCAAATCGGTCATAACCACTACCTACATTCCACGCAATTGTACACCACAAATAGGAGCTAATAAATAGACCTGCGATCCCATAAAAAGACATTATGATTCCTTGCGGAAAAAAAAATATTTGCTGAGATGGAAATACGGATATAAGATTCCTACCGAGATAACTGGAAGTCCCAACCACTAAGAACCCTAATGAACCTAAAAAAAGGCTACAGGCCAAAAAAAAATTACTTGTTTTTCGAGACCCCGTTATAAGTTCTATCCAGATATGCTCTGATCGCCAGTTCATACTATACTTACTATATTAAGGTTGTATTCGATTGGAATTGAGAGAATAACCCAAATGAATTTGACTTTACTTTTCTTGACCCCCAAGTAACTCTCATCAACTAGCACTATTTTGACGGGAACTATTAGGAGTAATTAGTTAGATAAATTGACTTTATATTTCAAACTATTCGCCGATCCATTTTTAACCAGCTATACCCATATATAATCTGCATTTATGTAGATATCGTGTATCCGTATGCATATGAGTCTCTCATTTGTGTTCGGAAAGAGCCACATATCGTACCATATTAGACTAAATAAATATGTGTATTATGATCCAGTGTTGAAATAAATTGATGAGATTTGCTCTCATCGAATCTAGACAATCTTATTTTCTTGGACATGAAGAAATAAAGAAGCCATTGCAATTGCCGGAAATACTAGGCCCACTAAAGGCACAAAAATAGAGGGTAGATCTGTCATAGAATGGGTGCCCCAATTTAATATTTGTATTTTAAAGATATCTTATGATAAGTATATCTAATATAAATAATATTAAGTAGTTAATAAGTGCAAGGAATATAGACCTGAATTAAGTGTACCTAATTCATCGTTCTACATAAATATGTATGATAATTCACTTTAATATAAAAAACTTTCCTATTCTTCTTCTTCCATCCTTTTTGATTCTTTCTATTTTTTTTTACTAAGGGTATTTAAGAGTTTATTATGAGTTCGCGACTTTCACTAATCGAATCCAACAAAGCAAACGGTAACTCGATTCTATAATAAAAAATCAAAGTGAGGGTTCTTTCACTCCTTTCTATAATATATCATATTTGAATCTTATATCTTATAATTAATATTAAGATTCAAATATGATATATTATTAATAAGATAATAAGATATATTTATATTATTGTCTCTATTAAAATGAAATTAATACGTTAAGAAGGCCAAATAAAATTCTTTTTTTATTAATGTCTTCCCTTCCCCCAATTCCTCGGAAAGAGAAACTTAACTCTTTTATCTTTGTTTATCCTAATTGATTTATAAAGGATTCATGATTAGTAATCAGTAATTAGGGATAAGATAAAAAATAGAATAATCGATCTGGAGGAAAAAATAATAATTATCCAAAACTTCCGGCTCTTACTACAAGTGGAACTTATGTCACCAAAGAAAACACCACTCTTCTTAACTTAAGTTTTTTTTTTTTACGATGAACTAAATACTCGTTCGCTACAAATAATTGAATTGAATCGAGTGCTATACTTTAATATATTGAATTGTGATTCAGAGGAAAGAAACCGTGGAGCTGAAATAACTCACTCAGAACACCCCTTAAAGGATTACGTGGTACGATTGGGTCGAATAAGCCCTTATGGAATGAATACTCAGCCGCTTGTGAACCATCGGGTACTGTTTTATTCAATGTTTGTTCAATTATTCTTTTACCCGCAAATGCAATGTGGGCATTTGGTTCAGCAATAATGACATCTCCCAACATACCAAAACTGGCTGTTACTCCACCAGTTGTAGGAGATGTCAGGATTGATATATAGAATAACTTTTTATTTGATTGATAATCATATAAAGCAGAAGATATTTTAGCCATTTGCATCAAGCTCAAACTTCCTTCTTGCATGCGTGCTCCCCCAGAAGCACACACAATAATGACAGGTAAAGATCGATTAGTAGCATACTCGATCAAACGGGTGATTTTCTCGCCGACTACGGATCCCATACTACCTCCCATAAACTGAAAATCCATAACCCCAACTGCTATTGGAATACCATTTAGTTGACCTATGCCTGTTTGAACAGCTTCAGTTAAACCCGTTTTTCTTTGATAAAAATCAATACGATCTTTATAAGGTTCTTCCTCTGAATGAAATTCAATAGGGTCCATAGAGACCATCTCTTCATCCATAGGATTCCAAGTGCCCGAATCAATCAAAAGTTCGATTCTATCTGAACTACTCATTTTCAAATGATATCCACACTGTTCACAAATATTCATTTTTGACTTAAAAAATTTTTTATAATTTAATCCATAACAATTTTCGCATTGAACCCATAAATGTTTGTATCTTTGATTTATATCGAAATCATTAGACTCCTCTCTTATATTGAGATCGCTGCCATTATTACTAGTTTTTATACTCGAATTCCCACTTTCACTACTTTCAGTATAAATGAAACTATAATTATAATTATAATTATAACTGTTACTGTAATAATCGGTATCACCTGAAATAGAACTATTAATACTAACTTCAAAATGAAGATAATTATTAATGCAACTATTAATGTGATTATTCCAACTAGATTGAGTATCATACATGTAATGATAATAGTAGTTCTTGGACCCACTATTCAAATAACTAGAAAAAAAACTTTCTAGTTCACTCATAAACATAAAAGAACTATCATTGTCAATCTCAAAAATCTGATT